CCCCTGCCATTACTTCATCAAGACCATGAATACGAGCAATGCCATCGCCTACTTGAAGTACGGTGCCGGTATTCACAATCGTGACTTCTCGATTATATTGTTCAATACGTTCACGGATAATATTACTAATTTCGTCGGCTCGAATGGTTACCATTAGTGTCTCTTAATTCTTTTTCGGAAACAAAGGGAGAAAAAAAAAAAAAAATAATGCCTACAGTAAAAGGGCTAATCAGTTATTTCTTTCATGGCCCCGAGCATGCCAATATTAGCACTGATGGTGCGTAAATGTAACTCGCTGTTCGAACAACTATTCAGAGTTCCTAGAGCTCCTTGTAAGGCTTGTTGGAAAACTCGCTGTCGGACCTGATTAATTGCTCTTTGTTGTTCAAAATGAATGGTTTCATTTTTGTAATTTTCTAATCGTTCCAAATTCTCATAAGTGGCATTAATCAAATTCTGTTTTTCTCGTTCTATCTCAGAGTATCCATTCACTCGAAACTCATCTGCTTCCATTTCCACTTTCCGTAAGCGAGCCCGGGCTTTTTCGAGCTGCTCAATAGCTCCTCCGCGTAGTTCTTCTGAATTTCGAATAGTACTCAGAATCCTCTGTTTTCGATTATCTAATAAATCACTTAATGAAAGTAGATTATTTTCCCATTCATTTCACAACTTCACTTCCATGATCTCTTCCCGAACCAAACATGAATCTTTCGATTCATTTGGCTCTCACGCTCAGTTACTTATGTTATGAGCATTCCCATATCTTTTAATGTAATGAGCCTACCCTCTCTTCTCTGTTCGTATTCCAAGATATGGAAACTGATACAAGACCAGAATATTCAGAGGACTCTTCCGACCAGACAAAAAAAATCTGTAATTGTCAGCAAAGTTGTTTTTTTTTTCTTCAAATCCAAAAAATTCTTCTTATTTTATACATAGGTCGTCGATTCAGCATTGGATAAAAAAAGGGCGAGACACCCATTTTTCCAGTAAATGGTTCAAATCATTTTATCGATATGAGTGTTCTATATCGGATAAATTGCCAACTATTCATTTTGAAACCATCTCCGTACTAACGTAGTGGTAGAAAGAGTACCATGTTGTGCCTGGACTTCAGGCGGTTTAGCTTTAACCATGTTAATGGTCCCACATTATTGGTTGATAGAGAATCAAAGTTGATTTACCAATGAGTCACGAAATGCTATGGTTCTTACATATGATTTCTTAATTTATTCAGAAGTAATTCGTCGAGATCGTGCACCTTTCTTCCCTATTTATAAATAAATAAAAAAAAAAGAAAGTGCAGCCGGTTGGATCCAGCCTATTCTTGAAATACACAACTCGCACACACTCCCTTTCCAAAAAAGATCAATACACCAAGCACTACACTTAGATTTATTAGATTTGTTGCTAAAATATCGGTATTCAACCCGAAACTCCCGGCAGATGGCCAGTAACCCAAGGAAACGAAAGAATCGGTTACATTTTTCATATGCTCTCCTCTTATAGATAGGACTAACAAAATCGAACAGAGTTCTTTTTGTATTACTTCGTCCCGTTTTTTTATTATTGATTTCTTTTTTTTTATTAATTGACTTATTTTAAATATGAATATATTCATTTCATTTGAAATCATTTTCAAATTTCAAAAATGGATTCTTTATTATTATTTTATTTCAATTGAAGTTCCCAATAAGATACTTATTAGGTCCCCGGTTTCATGTCAATTGCGAAATACCTGCAACGCTTCCTAAAAGTCAAAAGGGGTTTCCATTAAATTAAGGACGGGAAGTGAGAAAGCGAGTGGATCTACTAATTCCTCATCCTCAAATCAGACCTTCCCCGGAGTATTGTCTCAACGAAGAAGTGGAGTGAAGTTTTGATATAATTCGAAGAAGCAAGCGGTAAGTCGACGGCAATAAAATAAGAAAAGAAGTACGTATTTTCACGTTTATAGAATAGGATTAAACAAAAGGATTCGCAAATAAAAGCGCTAATGCCACGACCAGTCCGTAAATTGTTAAAGCTTCCATAAAAGCCAGACTAAGCAATAAAGTACCTCGTATTTTACCCTCTGCTTCTGGTTGTCTCGCGATACCTTCTACGGCTTGGCCCGCAGCAGTACCTTGACCAACTCCAGGTCCAATAGAAGCAAGCCCTACGGCCAATCCAGCAGCAATAACGGAAGCGGCAGAAATCAGTGGATTCATGGTAAGTTCCTCGCACCAAAATAAAGAAATGGTTAATGATACAATCAACCAATGAATTATTACTTATTATTCCATCACTAAGATCCACCCGGTCAAAGTAACTAAGAACTCCGAATTGAAGTGATGATATACTGAATCATCAGAACTACTTCGATATCTCGTTTTTAGTTCCTATCCATGGAGTCTTTGAAAATCCATACGGTTCTAGTTCTTCCATTTCTTTGTTCCGAACTATTCTTTCAATTCTTCTCTCTTTCTCTTCTATATGCTTGACTTCATCTGTTTATTCA